GATTTGAAATACAAAATATAAGACTCAAATCTTTCTATTGTTGTCTTGGATCCACAATTAATCCGATGGATCCCTAGGATTGGTATATTCTTTTATATCCTGCAATTTCACTGAATTACGACAAGTATTATAACGCTTTCTACCCATCCTGTATATTGTCCTTTTCTTTACGTATTGTTGGAGTGTAACTGTCAATTATTCCTTATTTTATTTTGAGTTAGTTCGGAGACGAGATTTTACGAAAAAAAAATGATTTATTTTTTATTTTTATAGGAGAAACAAATATTTATATTTCTTATTTTCGATGCGAATTTGACACGATCACGATATAGGGAAAGCGCTCTTTTTCATTTTATTTCTAATGAAAAGAGGTTCGATTATATTCATATATAGTGAAGTATTCCCCCAAATTTCCCTAAAACAAAAGAGAATTCTTTTTTCAATACTTACACTTCTTAACCTTTTCTTATTAGCTAATAAAAAATGCCAGTAATTGGATTTCTATGTTTATTCGGATAGTAAATAAGATATTCCAATCAAATAAATCATTTGAAATCGAATGACTATTCATCTATTCTATTTTCATGCAAACAAATAAGGGGCAAGAAAACTCTATGGGAAGATGGTGGTTTAATTCGATGTTGTGTAAGAAAGAGTTAGGACGCAGGTGTGGACTAAATAAATCAATGAACAATCTTGGTCCTAGTGAAAATACCAGTGAAAGTGAAGATTCGCATAGAAAAGATACACCGAAAAATATTCAGAGTTGGGAGAGTCGTGATGATTCTCGTTACAGTAATGTTGATTTTTTATTGGGCGAAAAAGATATTCGGAATTTCATACCCGATGACACTTTTTTAGTTAAGGATAGTAATGGAGACAGTTATTCTATATATTTTGATATTGAAAATCAAATTTTTGAGATTGACAACAATCATTCTTTTCTGAGTGAACTAGAAAGTTCTTTGTATAGTTATCGTAATTCTAGTTATCTGAATAATGGATTTACGAGTGAAGATACCTACTCGAATCATTACATGTATGATACTCAATATAGTTGGAATAATCATATTTATAATTGCATTGACAGTTATCTTCAGTCTCAAATCTGTATCCATACTTCGACAGTAAGTGAGAGTGATAATGTAAGTGAGAGTTACATTTATAGGACCGTTTGTGGTGAAAGTAGAAATAATAGTGAAAAAGAGGGTTTGGGTATACAAATCTGCGCGAAGGGTAGTGATTTAACTATAAGTTCTAATGATCTCGATGTAACTCAAAAATATAGGCATTTGTGGGTTCAATGCGAAAATTGTTATGGATTGAATTATAAGAAATTTTTGAAATCAAAAATGAATATTTGTGAACAATGTGGATATCATTTGAAAATGAGTAGTTCAGATAGAATCGAACTTTCGATCGATCCCGGTACCTGGGATCCTATGGATGAAGACATGGTCTCTCTGGATCCCATTGAATTTCATTCGGAGGAGGAACCTTATAAGGATCGTATTGATTCTTATCAAAGAAAGACAGGATTAACTGAGGCTGTTCAAACAGGCATAGGCTACCTAAACGGCATTCCCGTAGCAGTCGGGGTTATGGATTTTCAGTTTATGGGGGGTAGTATGGGATCCGTAGTTGGGGAAAAAATCACCCGTTTGATTGAGTATGCTACCAATCAATTTCTGCCTCTTATTATAGTGTGTGCTTCGGGGGGGGCGCGTATGCAAGAGGGAAGTTTGAGCTTGATGCAAATGGCTAAAATATCGTCTGCTTTATATGATTATCAATCAAAGAAAAAGTTGTTTTATGTATCAATCCTTACATCTCCTACTACTGGTGGAGTGACAGCTAGTTTTGGTATGTTGGGTGATATCATTATTGCTGAACCCAACGCCTACATTGCATTTGCGGGTAAAAGGGTAATTGAACAAACATTGAATAAAACAGTACCCGAGGGTTCGCAAGCGGCTGAATATTTATTTCAGAAGGGCTTATTTGACCTAATCGTACCTCGTAATCTTTTAAAAAGCGTTTTGAGTGAGTTATTTAAGTTCCACGCTTTCTTTCCTTTGAATCAAAATGGAATAGAGACGAAATAAAATAGAGCACTAAGCTCAATTATTTGTAGCAAACGGGTAGTTAGTTTGTCGGAATCAAATAAAAAAAGAGAATTGTCCTTCGTCACATAAGATCGAATTCTATAAAGAATTAAAAGTTGCGGATAACTCCCCCTTATCTCTATTTTTGATTAAAATCTCTATAAAAAAAATGGAATTCCCCCTTTCATAAAATTAGGCAAACAAAACGAAATTCTTCTTCTCCTCTTACGTATATAATTCAACTCTAAAAAAACAGAAAGTTTTTTATTTTTCTATATTTCATTTCCATTTCCCGAAAATCCTGTTTTAGCTAAAAATACCTGTTGGTTCGGATTCTAACGAATCGTTCGATAATCTGTAAGAAACTCTTTCTTTAGTCAATTCAAATTCGAAGACAAGACGAAAAGACAAATAGTTAGTTCTACATTCCTTGCACTTATTCTAGATACTCACTTAGATATAGATACTTCGATTTATAGTTATCGTAATAATTCAAATTGAGCATTGAATGAGTTATTACAGTCATAATAATGAGCTTCATTTGAATTAATTATTCTCATTCTTTTCTAATTTTAGAAATTATAATTATTATAAGATATATTTAATTTCTAAATAATAATAACATAACAGGTACAAACAATAAATCGAGGTACCCATTCTATGACAACTTTCAGCTTTCCCTCTATTTTTGTGCCTTTAGTAGGCCTAGTATTTCCGGCAATTGCAATGGCTTCTTTATTTCTTCATGTTCAAAAAAACAAGATTCTTTAGATCCGGGGTGACCCTATATCTATATCTTCATCTTCCAATTGTTTCAAAACTTAGATTTGTATCATAAGAAAGATATCCATTTAGCGAAATATGGTAGAATATGTGATTTTCGCGGAGCAAAAAAAGGACAGGGCCCCTAGGCCCGCTGAAACAAGATATATAGTCAATGAATTCTATCCGCGATCAGGATCACTGGATGGCTGAAATTGGAAATGGAGGATTCGCGTATTTAGATGTATAGTGGGATTATATGAGTTATGCTAGTTTTTTAGATCTAACCAATTTGATGACTTATTCCTAAAGGTTCACATCAAACTAGTGCTAGTTGATGAGAGTTATTTCGTAAACAAAAAAGTAAAGTCAAATTAATTTGAGGTGGTCTCTCAATTCCACTAAAATACAATCGGATCGAGTATGAGTTGGCGATCAGAACATATATGGATAGAACTTATCGCGGGGTCTAGAAAAATAAGTAATTTCTGCTGGGCCTTTATCCTTTTTTTAGGTTCATTGGGATTCTTATTGGTTGGAACGTCCAGTTACCTTGGACGAAATTTGATATCCTTTTTTCCTTCTCATCCAATCATTTTTTTTTCGCAAGGGATCGTGATGTCTTTCTACGGACTCGCAGGTCTCTTTATTAGTTCCTATTTGTGGTGCACAATTTTGTGGAATGTGGGCAGTGGTTATGATCGATTCGATAGAAAGGAAGGCGTAATGTGTATTTTTCGGTGGGGATTCCCTGGAAAAAATCGTCGCATATTCCGCCGATTCTTTCTAAAAGATATTCAGTCCATTAGAATAGAAGTTAAAGAGAGTATTTATGTTCGTCATGTTCTTTATATGGACATTCGAGGACGGGGGGCCATTCCCTTAACGCGTATTGATGAAAATTTGACTCCAAGAGAAATTGAACAAAAAGCTACTGAATTGGCCTATTTCTTGCGTGTCCCAATTGAAATATTTTGATAAATGGTGGATTCCTCCTTTATCAGGAGATAACAACGCAACAATCCCCCCTTTTCTAGAACATAACTGAAAAGGAAACTCTTGTTTTTTTTCAATCGACGTTTCATTTTCCTTTTGTGTTACTTAATGACCAACACAAAAATGACAATGGCTAATCGGTGAATTATTTGTTTTTTGAAATAGTAGATATTGTGATAGAAATAAGGGGTTCTTTCGTCTCAAAATCTTACTAATATTCATTAATTAAGAATTAAGGGGGTCATTCATCGAAAGGAAACTGTTGTTTAAAATTTGACCAAATTCCGATTCCGATCCCAATATTTTTTTAGTATTTCTTCGTTCGAAGTGGATTCTTAGTCAATTTCTCTATTCTTTCTAGATTCAAAGACTAACTAAAAAATCATAAAACAAATAAAAGAGATTCATAGATTCCATACCTTGTATAGAATATAGAACTCATACGTGAACGAAAGAAACTTTTGATCGACGAATGTAGTTGGTTGATTAACAATTCACAGAGGAAAAAATGGCAAAAAAGAAAGTATTCCCCCCTCTGGTATATCTTGTATCTATAGTATTTTTGCCCTGGTGGCTTTCTCTCTCATTTAAAAAAAGTCTGGAATATTGGGTTACTAACTGGTGGCATACTGGTCAATCCGAAATTTGTTTGAATGAGATTCAAGAAAAGAGTATTCTAGAAAAATTCATAGAATTGGAGGAACTGTTCGTCTTCGACGAACTGATCGAAGAAGACTCAGAGATACGTCTACACAAGCTTCGTATAGGAATCCAACAAGAAACGATTCAACTAATTAAGATACACAATGAGGATCGTTTCCAGACGATTTTGCACTTCTCGACAAATATAATATGTTTTGTTATTCTAAGCGGGTATTCTATCATTGGTAATGAAGAACTTGGTATTCTTAACTCGTGGTCCCAGAAATTCCTATATAACTTAAGCGATACAGTCAAAGCTTTTTCTATTCTATTATTAACTGATTTATGTATCGGATTTCATTCACCCCACGGTTGGGAATTAATGATTGGCTCTGTCTACAAAGATTTTGGATTTGTTCATAATGATCAAATTATATCTGGTCTTGTTTCCACCTTTCCAGTCATTCTTGATACAACTTTTAAATATTTGATTTT